TCAAATGCTTTCTGGGTCGTCTTAGACTTTGCGATTGGTGTTTCTCTCAAAAAATTGTGAGACTTTTTACATTTACATAAAAAGCAAAGGGTTTACTTGTTACTAACTAACATAGAGCCTCTAGTAGTCTTCTTTAGATGCCTTGTTTCACTCCGGTAGTATCATAGATCGGGTCGATGCAGAGGAAATGAATGCATTTCCATACTATTAAAACAAACCATTAAAAAAATGAAGAAATAGATAAAATGGAATCTGGATTCTGCCAAATCATTGATTCGACTGGATCTTACGGAGCCTGTTCATGCATGACATGATTCGGGGCTGATCATAGAAAGAATTCTATTCAAACGAACCAGCCTATCGTCTGTATATAGCTTATACGGTGGTTGGAACAAAGACACATTTGTTTGTGAATTTCAATGTGGCAGAAAGAGGAATATATCTGCACGGCCTAATAAATAGTTCAAGTCACACACTCCCATAATCCATTTTCCTTTAGGAGAATTTCCTTCAACTAGTCGTGTTATGTTAAATAACATAATACAATAATATTGCGGGGTTGAAGGAAAGAGAATGTCAAAAAACATGTCTTAGTCGTTTTAATTTGAATAAGACACATTTGTAGCAATGAAATACTATTGTTCCTTCCCGAAGTGATAAATGATTGATTATAAAGATCTATAATCTATCTTCTCTATAAGGGACCAGAAATACCCTGTTTACGTATCATAAGGAAATGCATTAACATAAATACAGCAGTAAGAAGAGGCAATACAAAAGTGTGTAAACTATAAAAACGAGTCAAAGTGGATTGTCCCACACTCGCACTTCCGCGCAATAACTCTACCAAAGGCGATCCTATTATAGGAATAGCTTCAGGCACGCCTGTTACAATTTTGACCGCCCAATAACCAATTTGGTCCCAAGGTAAGGAATAACCAGTTACACCAAAAGATGCGGTCAATACACCCAGAACTACACCTGTAACCCAAGTTAATTCTCGAGGTTTTTTAAACCCACCGGTGAGATACACACGAAATACGTGCAGTATCATCATTAGAACCATCATGCTTGCCGACCACCGATGAACTGATCGGATTAACCAACCAAAATTCGCCTCAGTCATTATGTATTGAACAGAAGCAAACGCCTCAGTAACAGTTGGACGATAATAAAAAGTCATAGCAAATCCCGTAGCTACTTGTACTAAAAAACAAGTAAGGGTAATTCCGCCTAGGCAATAAAATATGTTGACATGAGGAGGAACATATTTACTAGTTATATCATCTGCAATCGCCTGAATCTCGAGACGTTCTTCGAACCAATCATAGACTTTATTGAGATAGGTAAACCGGGGGTACTCCCCCTCTGAGAACCGTATATGAAAATTTTATCTCGTACAGCTCAAGCAAAAACACACAAATACTGCTCCCAACGCATATGTAATCAAAATATCTTACTCTTCCGATTTCATCTTCTCAGAAGTGAAGATACGAAGCATTCAAAATACGAAAGTTTTTCTTTGTGGTGATAATGCCAAAATTTCAAGTCGGCTCTACCCTTTTTTATTGTTACTACAGGCCTCTTGAATCTTCTCTTTCCCTATTTTGTCTTTGATTTTTTGTTGTGTGTAATCCGGCTTTGACTTTTGTTTTTTCTCATTGATAGGAATTTATCTTGTTAAGACCCTAGAAACTAATCGAAACCCTAGATTCATACTAGAACCACGATGATTCAATAAAAACCCCAAGCCCAAAGATTCCCTGAGTCAGAATTATCGGATCATCACTTAAATAGGTATAATGACTCAAAATACGAAAGAATTTACCTTTTAATCAAAGTCATTGAAAAATGTTTAGTTAGAATCCGGTCACAAGGTCTGAATCTTAAATATGAATCATAGTTCAATTCTGGATCTATTTCATAATATTTCGTGCTCCAAATACTCAGATGAGTATCCGACGAGGTAGAACCGTCTCTAGCAAGATAAGATGACAGACTCATTCTCTGTATTATCAATAGGATCCATTCTAACAAGTCACACACTCATATTCCGGAAATACAGAAAGAAAGAAATTCCGCGATTGAACTGCCAACGGGGTTATAAGTCATAAACCTGAGATTTCACTTTAGTATTCAAAAACTCGAACTTAGTAGTTCTTGTAGATTTAATTCATTGAAATTCCATCCAGTAAAACGGAAGAATTGTAAATCTCCAAAATAATAGATAGGAATACTGCAAATAAAGCCATTGCGATACCCATCAAAGGAGTCGTTCCCCAGCCAGGAGCTACTTTACCATATTCCGAATTCAACGGTTTCAATAAAGCCCCTACCGTAGTTTGTCTTGGACGAGATCTAGAACTACTCTCAACGGTTTGTGTAGCCATAAATCCGATTGTATTTATTGAGATCTGTTGACTTTGTATACCATTCCCCTGTAAATAAAGGATCTTATCAGAGATCCATTGCGGTCTTGAATTCATATAAGAATGGAAACAGCAACCCTAGTCGCCATCTTTATATCTGGTTTACTTGTAAGTTTTACCGGGTACGCCTTATATACCGCTTTTGGGCAACCCTCTCAACAACTAAGAGATCCGTTCGAGGAACACGGAGACTAGTTGAAGTAATGAGCCTCCCAATATTGAATGTTGGGAGGCTCATTACTTCAACGGAGATAATGAAAAATCATTTCTTCGTTGTAATTTTAGGCGGTTCTCGAAAAAAGATAGCGAAAAAAATGATCCCTAACGTCGAGACTAATAGAAATGTATAAACCAATGCTTCCATAGATTCGATTGTGGTTTACAATTATAACTTCCATACCTGTTTATGGGGGATTATTTCCCTGCTAAAGAAAGAGTCAACGAAAGGGTAATGATTCAATCAAGATTTCTCTGATCCCCAATGTCAAACCAAATTACAAAAAGAGAGACTCAAACTACGAAAGAAATTTTGTATCAGACTGCTTGTCTTCTTGTAGTTGGATCTCCTAGTTTTTGGAATGTTCCAAATTCTACTTGAGCATCTAAATCTGGATCAATACCAGCAAAAACATCTCTGAACAAGGTTCTAGCCCCATGCCAAATATGTCCGAAGAAGAAGAGCAGCGCAAAAGAAGCATGTCCAAAAGTAAACCAACCCCTTGGACTACTACGAAAAACACCATCTGATTTCAAAGTAGCACGATCTAATTCAAAAATTTCACCCAATTGAGCGCGTCTAGCATATTTTTTGACAGTAGCAGGATCACTATAACTGACGCCATTGAGTTCGCCGCCGTAGAACTCAACAGTTACACCTACTTGTTCTACGCTATATTTCGATTCTGCTCTTCGAAAAGGAACATCGGCTCGAACAATTCCATCTCCGTCTATCAAAACGACCGGAAATGTTTCAAAAAAAGTAGGCATACGACGTACAAAGAGCTCGCGCCCTTCTTTATCTCTAAATATTGGGTGTCCTAACCACCCAACAGCTATTCCATCCCCATTGTCCATGGAACCTGCCCTGAATAAACCCCCCTTTGCCGGATTATTGCCAATGTAATCATAAAAGGCTAATTTCTCAGGAATTTTCGACCAAGCTTCTGATAAACTTTGATTTTCGGCCAGCCCGGCACTAATTCTTCGATATATTTCTTGCTGAAAGTATCCCTGATCCCATTGATAACGAGTGGGGCCAAATAATTCGATCGGAGTAGTTGCTGAACCATACCACATAGTTCCGGCGACTACAAAAGCTGCAAAAAAGACAGCAGCGATACTGCTGGAAAGTACGGTTTCAATATTACCCATACGTAATCCTTTGTATAGACGTTGGGGCGGGCGGACACTAAGATGAAATAGACCCGCCAATATGCCCAATGTCCCTGCTGCAATATGATGAGAGGCTATTCCCCCTGGAACAAAAGGATCAAAACCTTCTACGCCCCATGCGGGATTTACTGGCTGGACTTTTCCAGTTAGTCCATAAGGGTCAGACACCCATATTCCAGGACCATACAAGCCGGTTACATGAAATGCGCCAAAACCAAAACAAGCCACCCCGGAAAGAAATAAATGAATTCCAAAAATTTTAGGCAAATCTAATGAAGGTTTTCCTGTGCGTTCATCAGAAAAAATTTCTAGATCCCAATACACCCAATGCCAAATAGCTGCCAAAAAGCACAAGCCAGAAAACACAATATGTGCCCCGGCCACACCCTCATAACTCCAAATACCGGGATCCGTTACTGTCCCCCCTGTAATACTCCAACCGCCCCAGGAATTTGTTATTCCTAAACGAGTCATGAAGGGTATAACGAACATACCCTGTCTCCACATTGGATCAAGAACGGGATCAGAGGGATCAAAAACCGCTAATTCATATAGAGCCATCGAACCAGCCCAACCGGCAACCAGAGCCGTATGCATTATATGGACAGAAATCAACCGACCAGGATCATTCAATACAACGGTATGAACACGATACCAAGGCAAACCCATGGAAATACCCCTTTATCAAATAAAAATAGATACTATGTAACTTTATTGCATTGGAAAATACTATGACTATCAACGGACCCCTGTTCTGTTCAGTGAATTATCTCGGAGCAAGGGTTAATATTTGTTCTATTCTATTGGTATTGGTAATAATAGAACAATTATGTTTGTAGGAACAAAGAGAAGCAGATCTATTCTATACCCGATAAGTATCAATACGCAATGGGGGTTGATACCTTTTTATATGATCAAATGTCGCCATATTTGTTCATCGTTGGAAGGCTCTAGTCTCCAGAATTAGACTTTAGTTATTCTATCGCCTTTTCTGACCTGTTCTAATGTATTCTAGACGGAATATATGATAAAGAATAGCAACCTTTATCGTATATGTTGATGTTGATATTCTGAAGAGACTAACCCGATTATTACGTTTCCATATCAAAGTGAAATATAGTACTTAATTTTTTTTCTTTCAGTTAATGCCTATTGGTGTTCCAAAAGTACCCTTTCGAATCCCGGGAGACGAAGATGCAACTTGGGTTGACGTATAGTGCGACTTGTCAGATATAGTGGGTCATATGGGCTTTCCCCGTTCTCTTCCCCGATCAAGATATCCCCCCTTCGCCCAAGAAAGATTGAGTTACTCGTCTAAAATTCGGAGCGTGAAGTTCAACTAGATCCATTTGTAGGGGGATTTAGACTAATAGTATCAATTAGAATAATTTAGGGTTGGCTTGGTTAAACCAATAAAATGACATGAAGTATCCAGGCTCCGTTTAAACAAATCCCAATTGATAATATATCGATAATTAATGCTTGTATTGTATGAAACCTTATTCCTATTTTCAAATGATAAAAGGAATAAAGCATCTGAACCGCAATTACTCGAATAGAATAGATGAATTCAATATGTTGAATATCCTATTTCTTTGGCAAAGGCATGAGCCGAATGAAAAAGGAAATCTTAGCAAAACAAAAAGAAGCGGTATTAGAAGCATTTGCCCTATATGTGCAAATCAAAATCGAGCAGATTTTTACCCGGAGTAGAGCATAAACCTAAAAGAATGAAAGAGAAGAGGCCCCTTCAAGAACAAGCAAATAACATCGTGGTTTGCAGTTAATCTCGATGAAACAATAAATCAACGAGCAGTTAGTTAGAAAAGTTTACTCTTACTATAACAAATACTATCTCTTTAAACTCTTTTTTTTATGATTGTATTTGATTTGCATATTATTGCATATTCAATAAAAAATTTGACTTTCTATTATATGTATGTAATTTTACATTTTGTTTTTCTGTTTCTGATTCCTTTGTTCCATTTTGTTCTATATAGTTATCCATTTATAGTTGGTTCTAGTTAGCTATAGTAGACATAAGGAAACGAGGAAGAAAAACTCATATTTATTGAAAAATAGAAGACAACCCCCCTCATTATAAACTGCTATCCAAAAAGAAGAGGACAGTAATCTACACATTGATTTTTTCTTTTTCACATTTTTTTGAACCGTATGCATCAAAAGGTGCATGTACGGTTCCTAAGGGATAAAATTTTACCCTAATCAACCGACTTTATCGAGCAAGATTACTTTTTTTAACCCAAGAGATTACGACCGAGATCTCGAATTACCTTGTTGGTCTTATCGTATATCTCAGTATAGAGGATCAGACCCAGGATTTGTATTTGTTTATAAATTGTCCTGGCGGATGGGTATTACCTGGAATAGCTATTTTTGATGCTATGCAACTTGTGCTACCAGATGTATATACAATATGCATGGGAATAGCCGCTTCAATGGGATCTTTTATCCTGGTCGGAGGAGAAATTACCAAACGTTTTGCATTCCCTCACGCTTGGCTTTGGCGCCAATGAGTTTTTATTTGAGAAAAAAAGATTATGCCTTCACCATAAAAAATATCACTATATATTATGTTATGAGTAAAAATAGCATGGCACTTTGAATTCGATATGCAAAATTTTGTTCGTTTTTTTCAAAACATTAGATTATGTATCGAGAGAGGAGTATGAGATAAAGGGTATTCCCGATTTTTTATTTATCCGGAGTCCATTTCAGCGTCACAAACTTTTTTTATACCAAAAGACTCTTAATCCTAACCTAACAATATTTATGTTTGAAAGAGTACGAAAAAAAAAATTCCTTATTTAAAAGAAAAAAGAAACTTTGGGATTGCTGAATTACAGATGAAATGAACGAAACGAATCTATAAAGCAACGGAGCCATCGTAGTATTTTGAACTCACGAAAAGAAGGGTGGTAATTGAACGATTTACTGATCTGGATCTGGTCGATTCTATTTTTCTTCGATGGACGAGAAAAGTAAATTTCATTGTCGAGCCGTATGCAATGCGCAAAAGATGCACGTACGGTTGTTCAAGTTTATTGTTATTCGCTATCTTTTGTCTTCGACGCATCAAGGCGAGATAGAAGAAACCCTTTTTGTTATATCATCAGGGTAATGATCCATCAACCTGCTAGTGCTTTTCATGAGGGATCGACGGGAGAGTGTATGATGGAAGCGGAAGAACTATTGACTCTGCGAGAAACCCTCACAAAGGTGTATGCACAACGAACAGGCCAACCTTTTTGGGTTCTAACCGAAGACCTGGAAAGGGATGTTTTTATGTCAGCAAGAGAAGCCCAAGCTCACGGAATTATTGATCTTGTAGCGAATGAAGGAGTAGAAATAGTAAAGAAAGACAAATGGAAAGAGTAGAAGTAGGCAAATTCACAAATTTATATTTGATCTTTTTACTTGACTAGGGAATATTCTCTATAACTAGAAAAAATTCATAATCATCAGGTTAGGATTGATCTAAACCAGTCCCTTATGTAAATGATTCAGCATGCCAACTATTAAACAGCTTATTAGAAACACAAGACAGCCAATCAGAAACGTCACAAAATCCCCCGCTCTTCGGGGATGTCCTCAGCGCCGAGGAACATGTACTAGGGTGTATGTGCGACTCGTTCAGATTATGGGCTGGGCCAACAAAAGAAATCCATTTTCCAGTATCAATGATCATTACCTGCGAATAGGATAAAATGGAAGAACTACGGTCACTATCGAAAAAAAGATCTATCATATCCATCTATTGCGTATTAAATTTATGGTTTCTCTTGGTGTAACCCCAACCAGCTCAATTTAAGATGAGAAGCAAGTTCCCATTGGTAGCAAGTGCTATACATTAAGCGGGAAGGTATTCTTAAAAAAAAGATTATGCTCCCATTTTTGCAAAACGGACTAACAGGGTCAGCTATCCAGCAAACCTTCCAAATGAAATACCGTTACTGTATAGGCGGATCTCGTTGTGAAAGACCTATTACTGGATAATTCATGGGTAGAGCCGAAGATTTTTAATTGTACAAGTTACCAATAACGTTGACTAAACGAAGTAAAGGGCTCCGGTGTATAGAGAGGACCTCACCGTTTAAGAAGTAACCATAGAAACGAAGGAATCCACTATTTCTTTATTTATCTAGATTATCCAGATTGATTACGTTTTTCTTTGGGATAATGAGTATCAATCCAATTTCTTATTTCATTCGGCGTTGGGGCGAAATGCCGCAAAAAAATAAAAAATCGTGGTCGGGAAGGTTATAGTAGCAAAAGCCATTGGAATTCTTTTTATACATTGGAAAAATTCGTTTTGTTATTAACAGCGAGGACAGAAAAAATAACTCAAAGAGAAAGAAAATCAATTAGTTATTTAACAAAGTTTCATTTATTCAATGACCAGAGTTAGACGAGGGTATATAGCTCGGAGACGTAGAAAAAAAATGCGTTTATTTGTATCAAGCTTTCGAGGGGCGCATTCAAAAACTATTCGCATTATTACTCAACAGAAAATAAGAGCTTTGTTTTCGGCTCATCGAGATAGAGATAAGAAAAAGAGAGATTTTCGTCGGTTGTGGATTACGCGGATAAACGCAGCAATTCGCGAAACAGAAAGGGGCGTATACTATAGTTATAGTAAATTTATAAATGATCTGTACAAGAGACAGTTGATTCTTAATCGCAAAATACTTGCACAAATAGCTATATTAAATAAGAATTGTCTTTATAGTATTTCCAATGAGATCGAAGATTGGAAAAAAGCAAACGAAATGATTTAAACAAAGTCCCCCGGAGAAGGAACTCCGGGAAGGGAAGATAGAATCAAAATGAGTCCGATAAAATAAAATGTAAAATACAATTACAATAAAGTAGTCAAAATGAACAAAGACATTCAATAAAAAAAAGATTGCTTCTTCCTCGATTTTTCTTACGAGACAACAAAAAATCCGTATTTTCGAATTTTTCGAGCAAAAAATCAATTGAAAAAAGAAAAATCAAGAGTAAACCTATTGTTTTTTTGTTCGAAAAGCTCGAAAACCCGTAGTTCTAATGGCCGACTTGGCTTTTTCAAATTGTTTTTCATTATTCAGAAAGGGTAACAAAGATAGAATACGAGCTTGTTTTATAGCAATAGTAATTAATCGTTGTTGTTTCAGAGTCAATCTATTCACGCGCCTAGATAAGATTTTTCCCTGTTCACTAATAAATCGACTAATTAAACTCATGTTTCTATAATCAATTCGGTCCCCCGATTGAAGCGGGGGCAAGCGCCTACGAAAAGACCGCTTAGATTTAAGGAAAGATCGCTTGGATTTATCCATGGTTTGTTTAGTTTATTTATTCCTTATTATATAAAAAATATTCTGCCGAAAATCCTATTTCTAATTCATTTTTTTAGATCGGACCGAAATAGGATTTGGTTTTTTTCTTTTCTTTAATTTGAATTTGTATATGTTCTCTTTATTTATATATTGATTGATTTATATGATATGCGCTTATCGCTTAGATTATTAGAAATTCTATATAGCTTCTAGTTCGGAATCCTTTTTTTATATTCTTTTTTACTTTTTTATTTAAAGAAAATTGCTAATAGAATATTCTTCGATATATATTAGACTATTGTATAGAATATTATGTCTGTTTATTACATTTTGAACTCTCCCTTCAACCTTCAAAAGGCGATAAACAGACGTTCGGTTCGATCTATTTTTTTATCTCTCCATGAATTGTATGCTTGTAACAATAGGGACAGAATTTTCTCAATTCCAACCGACTAGGTGTGTTGTGTCGATTCTTTTGAGTAATATACCGGGAAATACCCCTTGATTCCTTATTAACATTCTTACAACTAATACATTCCAAAATAACGCTTACTCGTACATCTTTACCCTTGGCCATGAACCCCCCTTTTGTGTTCATTTTTTATTCAAGCAACTCTTTTATTTTCGACCTGAAGCGGAGAGAAAGAAAAAAATAGAAATTGCTAACTCAAAATACACTTTATTTAAAAGAGTTCGTTGCAGTAAATAGAGGAATAGGCAATAGTCACAAAAAATAAATAGTAAAGAGAATTCAGTTGTTATAGTATAATAGACGTAATACGCGGATTTCGAAATCTATTTCTAATCACAGTAAAGTATTTCATTTCAATCTAATGTATGAGACTTTTGCCCTAGACCCATATTTTCATTTGCGTTCTCCCTCTATTCATTTTTGAATAGAAAATTGGAATTTTCCATTCGAGCTTGAGCACAAGCTTTGCTGAGGTTGAATCCAATTTTCTTTCTCCCTTTTAGAATAGAAGGTCAAAGGGAGAAAGGGCGGGGGATTAGTCACAGGTAGTGGATGCTATCTCTAATCGTTGTTACCCCCCCTACCATGTCAATAACTAGAATGAAAAAAAGGGGAATGTTAACGCATCCGGGAAAAAACGATTGATTTCTATCAATAGACCTGCTAAAGATCCGAACCATAAAGTACTTAGTACCGGTGCCACGGAGAGATATGTTTTTAGATCTCGCATTGAAAATCCTCCTTCTTTTTTTTTTTAGTTCTATATTGTAACACATAAGAATAATACATATACATATATGATAGATGATCAGATGCATATGTATTTCAAAAAAACCACTTGTATTTGTACATGAAATTCCTAAGGCAAATTTCAACGTATACCAATCCGGTAGAGAAGATTTGCTACCTTTATTTTCAGTTAAAAAAGATGCATCTTTCCTACTGAGCATTCCCTAAAAGCTTTTTTTACTTTACAGCGTATATGTATCCAAAGACTTTTATATCATATACAATTTTATATTATATCATATATAATAGGAAAAAAACCCGGCAAGATCTATTCTGTTCTGTAGCTAAATAGGAAAAATAATGATATGGAAAAAAAGAAAAGTGTTATTTACAATAACACTGTAAACCTATTAAAAGGGATGTAGCGCAGCTTGGTAGCGCGTTTGTTTTGGGTACAAAATGTCACGGGTTCAAATCCTGTCATCCCTACCTATTACTTTTCCTCTGAGAAGTAACGACGAATTGATTGATATCGCTGAAATCGATTCAAATTGGACATACCTAATCTGTCATTTTTAGAATAGTATTAAGAATTGTATTCTATATAATTCTATATAATATTAGACTCTTAATAGATATCTTATCTATTGTGAGATGCATGAAGGAGTAGATTACAAAAGTAATTCCCCTTTTTCTTTACTATCTGTGATAAGAAAGCGCTCTTAGTTCAGTTCGGTAGAACGCGGGTCTCCAAAACCCGATGTCGTAGGTTCAAATCCTACAGGGCGTGATTTCCTTCTGGTTAGTTCTAATTAGAGTGAAATAACTTCAGCCTTTTGAAGAAAAATCGCAAATTGACCTCCTGTGCCTTAAAGGAGGTCAATCAAAAAAGAGTTGTTAACTAATCAAAGGTCCAACTGATCACCACGTCTGTATTGTAAATATGCAGTTACAAATAACCCAGCCAAAGTAATAGGAATCAAACCTAAGACGATTCCAAATAGAAGTACTTCAATCATTTCAATTTGTTTGACAGGAAAGGGGGGAGGTAATATCTATCCCTAAATATTAATCCTAATTGTCCATGAATATCAATGAAAGCGGAAAAATGTGGCGATAAAGAGCTAAAAAAAAAAGAACTTCCAAAATCAAATACACGAAATCCTACAGAAAGATTTCTTTTTATGATTCTGAATTGTTGATTCAATTGATTTCAAATAAGTCGTATCTTGCTCAGACCAATAAATAGAGCTGAGGTTATAGTTAAAGCTGCTAGTAGAAAACCAAAATAACTAGTTAGAGTAGGCATGAAGGAGCTAAATCAAATATGTTTTTTTATACATATATTTTTAAAGCACTTACCTAAGTTTAAATTTTTTTGTGAAAGATAGGAGCAAAAATCAGAACAAATACCAATTGAAAGAATAAGTCCCATTTATTCCTCAATCATTCCATCATTACATTATAGATATAACTAAGAAAGATAAAGGAAGAGGAGTAGAAAAAGAAATCGACTCATTGTCTGTGACATCTACAAATACCGCGATTTCGAATCAACAGATTTTTTGAGCAACTCTTGGAGTAAACTAATCAAAAGAACTAAGAACTATGTCATGTAACTTTGTTAAAAAAAGACTCTCATTATTAGAATTCGAAACCAACTTATCAGATTGATCCCTTACCCGATTTTCGTTTCGCGTCCGAAGCAAATAATGAAGAGAATCTCTATACTTTTTTGATTACTTGGCAGATTTTTTTTTATATTAAACGGCGCGTAGTTCTATGTTGATAAGCAATAAAAAAGAAATTGTCTAATACGTATACTTAGTTTCAATATTAATTGAAATTGCCTTGCTGTGTCAGAAGAAGGACGGCTATACTGATTTGGTATACTCTAAAGACACCCTTGGTACAATATTGCCGATCCCACAAAGATTTTCAGTAAATTTCAATTTACGGATCTCATCTTTTACGGAATCGATTTACATTTGCCTGTACAAGAATATGTGGAGCTGAGCATGTCTGGAAGCACAGGAGAACGTTCTTTTGCGGATATTATTACCAGTATTCGGTACTGGGTCATTCATAGCATTACTATACCTTCCCTATTTATTGCGGGTTGGTTATTCGTAAGCA